TGGTCCGATACTGAATAAACGAGTATCCCCTCTAGATGGAAAAAGATTCTCTTTGAAAAGTAGTTTTACCCCATCTGCTAGAGCTTGAAGAATTCCCACGGGGCCGGCGTATTCAGGTCCAATACGTTGTTGTATCCCTGCAGATATTTCTCTTTCTAACCAAACAATTACTAGTACACCTAGTGTGATTCCTAATACAAGAGTCAAAATAGGGACAAGCACCCATATGATCCCATAAACTTCTTTTAAGAATTCCAATCTGGAAAACGAATGGATGGCTTGTAGTTCTGTTGTATTATCAATTATCATTTCAACGATCAACTTCTCCCATAATGATATCTATACTACCTAGTATCGTCATAATATCAGCCAATTTCATTCTTTTAACTAACTGAGGCAGAATTTGCAAGTTGATAAAACCCGGTGGGCGAATTTTCCATCTCCAAGGAAAAACACTCTGATCTCCTATCAGAAAAATTCCCAATTCTCCTTTTGGTGCTTCGACTCTTACATAAAGTTCTTGTTTGGACAATTCAAAAGTTGGAGAAGGTTTTTTACTAATAAATCGATATTCAAAATCATTCCATTCAGTATCTTTTACTCTATCAAAGCGTCGGATTTCTAAATTCTCAAAGGGTCCCCCTGGAATTCCTTCCAGAGCCTGTTGGATAATTTTTATGGATTCTGTCATTTCACTGATTCGTACTAAATAACGAGCTAATGAATCCCCTTCTTTTTGCCATTGAACCTCCCAATCAAATTCGTCGTAACACTCATAATGATCAACTTTACGAAGGTCCCATTTTATTCCGGAAGCTCGTAGCATTGGTCCTGATAAACCCCAATTTAGTGCTTCTTCTCCTCCAATAATGCCTACGCCCTCAACCCGTTCTAAAAAAATAGGATTCCGTGTAATAAGCTTTTGATATTCAGCAACCCCTGTTAAAAAATAATCGCAAAAATCCAAACATTTATCTATCCATCCATGAGGTAGATCAGCAGCTATTCCTCCGATACGAAAATAATTATGCATCATTCGCATACCGGTGGCAGCTTCGAATAGGTCATATATCAATTCTCGTTCTCGAAAAATATAGAAGAAAGGGGTCTGTGCCCCAATATCTGCCATAAAAGGACCCAGCCATAACAAATGGGAAGCTATACGACTCAACTCCAACATAATGGCTCTTATATAGCTAGCCCTTTTAGGTACTTGAATATTGCCTAGTTGTTCGGGTCCATTTACGGTTATTGCTTCTGTGAACATAGTAGCTAAATAATCCCAACGTGTTACATAAGGCAAATATTGTATAATTGTTCGGTTTTCCGCAATTTTCTCCATTCCTCTGTGTAAATAACCCAATATTGGTTCACAGTCAATAACATCTTCACCATCGAGAGTAACGATAAGTCGAAGAACACCATGCATTGATGGGTGGTGAGGACCCATATTGACTATCATGAGGTCTTTTCTTGTAGTTGGTGCAATCATAAGTTTTTTACCGAGTCATTCTTCCATGAATTGCTGAAAGTAAAAAGAAGTTCATCAAAATTGAAACGCAGAAGTTCAAATGATATCACTCTTTAAATTAACGAGTTTTTGTCTCTCGAATATCCAACCGATCAATTAATTCTTTATAACGTACTCTATTTTTTTTTGACAAATAAGCCAGTAATCGTTGACGTTTTCCCAAAATTTTTCGCAAACCTCTCTGAGATGAATAGTCTTTTTTGTGCAATTCCAAATGTGAAGTAAGTCTCCTTATCTTAGTGGTGAAACTGAATACTTGAAATTCAACAGACCCTCTGTTTTCTTCATTTTCTTTTTGAGAAATAACCGAAATGAATGAATTTCTTACCATAAAAAAAAGCCTCCTCTCCCTTTTTACAGATATGGATTTTACCGATCAGTAATAATAATGTCATTCATTTTAATGTGGTATATACAATAATCTAATTCAAATTTCTTTATGAACTCCTAATTTTATCAATTCAAATGAATCAATCCAATTGAAAATTAGATTTAGATAGGGAGAGAAAAGGATTGGCACATTTTCGTATTCACAAAAGCGAAGAATTTAGACCTAAAATGAAGAGGGTTCTGTTGATTCATTTCTAGATCGAATTGATACATTATTCATTTAGTATTGGATATTTAGAATGAAATGTAAGACAGGACGTGTGATGTGTGTATTTATTTGCTTTCATATATCCTATATAGTAGAGGATATATAGGACAAATGTACTATCAACGAATTTTCAATCGTGGATACAAATGTATCCTTAACATACTGAAACGACTGCCATTATTGGTATCAAACCAATAGCGATTCATACAAGCTAAATCTTCTAATCGATAATTAGGCCAAAGAAAGAACTTCAATTTCATTAATTGATTTGTCTCTCTATCAAGGTGATTACTGTCACCTAGAATTTGGCTGCTATTCTTTTCGTTGCAAAATACAGGATTTCTATCTACATCATTCCTATTCTTTGAATTGAAACAAATTAGAATTCTTAATTTTCTACGACGCCTAAATGAGAAAATATTTTCAGGAACAAGCAAATCCAAATGATTTTTGTCTCTATTTCTTGTTATTCTTTCATGTGGTGGAATAGATTCATCAAAATGATTCTTAGCAACATCTCTTCGCTCTCGGTATCTTTGATTAGTTTGGTGCTTACTCTTATGAACCAACAAAATACCGATGGTTTGATACATAATAAACTGTCCGTCGTTTTTTACAGACAGACGAATGGGTTCGATAATCAATATTCCTCTTTTCATCAATTCTGGAAGAGTTAAATTCTTCTGAATCAGCATTATATCCAAACTCATTTCTCCCCTTTGAATCGAGGATATAGAAATTTTTCTTGGATCTATTAGTCTAAGCAGGAAACAATATACCTTAATATTATTGATCATTCTTTGATTCAAAGTATCGTCCCATTTCAATTGAAAAAGCAAATAACGTTTCAGGAACAAATCTAGTTCTGCTTCCGTGTTACTTTTGTATTGTTTTTTCTTTTTACCTTTTTTCATGTCCGATCTCGCATAATCTTCTTGAATATCTTTTTGTTGGTTTGAAAGAACGGATCCAAGATCTCCTTGACTTGTGGTTTTTTTTTCTTCTTGATTTTGATTCTTTATTTTTTTATTCGATGGTATCAAAAAACTTCCCTTTTGCTTTTCATTAATCTTTTGATTTTCATTACTATTTTCATTTTTATTCAAATTTAAAAGAAGTAATTTGCTTGGTATAAACCAAGATTTCGTTTTATATGTATTATAAAGTAACAAAAATTCTGGGAAGAACCAAAGTTCCAGATTCAATATGGGACGCTTTAGTATTTTTTCATTCATCCCCATCCAATCAAAAAAGACTTTTTGGGAGTTTGGTAAATTCATTTCGGGAATCAGAAGATAAAAAATATTTTTTTTATCAATTATTTGATAATTATTAGTAACAATCTGAGTCTTTTGATTACTATTGGCATCGATCGTGATCCAGGCCTCAATATCGACTTTTTGTCTAAGATCAAAATTGATAATTTTCCAATCCAAATATTTCCTATCGGGAGTTTTTTCCATATATAGAATATCGCCCTTTCCTAGATAATTATTGATAGGGATACTCCTCAGCATATCAAAAAAAGTGTCTTTATATGTGTTGTAATTATAAGAAATCTCTTGATTCTTATTTCCTTCAAACGGCGATTTAGAAATAAATGAGTCCTTTTTATTTTCAGAATTAATAGATTTATATGATAAAAGATCATATTTATAGTATTTTTGAAAATTCTCTTTTTGATTCAATAATGAATAGACTTCAAAAATATTTTCTTTTTTGTAATCAATTAATTGGTCTTTTTCATATAAATTCCATTTGCTGAAATTTTTCCTTTTAACCATACGACGTTGATAAACTCTATTCCGCCATTGTTGTGGTATTAATCTAGACCATCTGATCTGAGATAAATCGTATTGATAATGCCCTCTTAACCAGTTTTTCCATTGATTCATTTCAGAACTCGGAAGTCTGTTATCCCTTAATTTAGAATGAACTATTCCTTGTGTTTCAAAAGAATCCTTTATTTCAGGCTTAAGAAAAAAAGGGATTCCTTGATATTGAAGAAATGATTTTAATTTGTACAAGTTAATAACTTGGGTTTGTGATAATTTGTAAAATACATACGCTTGTGATAAGTACGATAAGTCATAAAAAATATGTGAATTTGTCTTACTATTACTACTATTATAAAGTGACTTTTTTATAGTCGAAATAAACTCAATTGGATTTTGATTTTTTTTATTAATTATTTCTTGACTTGTTTCATTATTGTAAATAGATTTATTCATAATTTTTTTTGTTGATTCAAGAAATAATTTTCTCTTCATTCTGGGAATATTAATGATAGATAAAAATATATTTGTGTAGATTCTTTCAATGAAAAATTGAAAAACAAAAGGTAATTTAGAGATTAATCGAGCATTTCCTCTTTTTAATATTTGCCATTTTTCTAATCTTTTAGCATTATAACTTGTTTTGTTAAGACTAATATTTCTTTCTGGAGTTACTTTTTTTTTCTCTTTTGTAATTCTTTCTATTTGATTTCTAATTGTATTTGTTCTATCAGTCAGATCCTTCATTTTTTTTTCTGTCAATGAAGAATTTGTCCAACCTGGAGATGCAATTTGACTAAATGATTCATGAATCATCTGATTGCTGATTATGGGATCTCTTTCTTTTTTAGTTTCACTCGATTCATATACGTCTACTTCTCTTGATCGAAATAAGAGAATTGGATTTACTTTTAAGAGTTCTTTTCTTATTTTTTTAAAAAAAACGATACTTTTGATAACCCATTTTTTTGTTTCTTTTGAAACTTTTCGAAGTAATTTGATTTTTCCTTTACAAATTTTTAGAAGTAGAAAATATTTCTTTTGAAATTTGCCAATTTTTTTTTCGAGTTCCTTTAAAATGGGTTCAAAAAAAGAC